GTAAGTGCTGGGCTAGCCGAAAATCAAAGTTTATCAGAAGCTTGGTCGAAAATTCCTGAGAAATTGGCTTTTTATGATTACATTGGCAATAATCCGGCAAAAGGAGGATTATTTAGAGCGGGCTCAATGGACAACGGCGATGGAATAGCTGTTGGGTGGTTAGGACACCCTATTTTTAGAGATAAAGAAGGGCGTGAACTCTTTGTACGTCGTATGCCTACCTTTTTTGAAACATTTCCAGTCGTTTTAATAGATGGGGACGGAATTGTTAGAGCTGACGTTCCTTTTAGAAGAGCGGAATCTAAGTATAGCGTTGAACAAGTAGGCGTAACTGTTGAGTTTTATGGCGGCGAACTCAACGGAGTCAGTTATAGCGATCCACCTACTGTGAAAAAATATGCTAGACGTGCTCAATTGGGTGAAATTTTCGAATTAGATCGTGCTACGTTGAAATCTGATGGCGTTTTTCGTAGTAGTCCAAGGGGTTGGTTTACTTTTGGACATGCTTCCTTTGCCCTACTCTTCTTCTTCGGACACATTTGGCATGGGGCTAGAACCCTGTTCAGAGATGTTTTTGCTGGTATTGACCCAGACTTGGATGCTCAAGTAGAATTTGGAGCATTCCAAAAACTTGGAGATCCAACTACAAGAAGACAGGGAGTCTAATACAACATTGCTTTCTTTTTTTTGCCTCTATTTTTTTATAGGATACTAGAAAAATCTTAATTTGAATCACCGCCCCTCCTTTTTTTTACTCTTTTTATCATTATCGGGAAAATAATCCCAAGTAAGCAGGTATGGAAGCTATAATTGTAAACCACAATCGAATCTATGGAAGCATTGGTTTATACATTTCTATTAGTCTCGACTCTCGGGATAATTTTTTTCGCTATCTTTTTTCGGGAACCTCCTAAAGTTCCCACTAAAAAGGTGAAATGATTTTTCATTATCTCAATTGAAGTAATGAGCCTTCTGATATTGGAAGGCTCATTACTTCAACTAGTCTCCGTGTTCCTCGAAGGGATCTCTTAGTTGTTGAGAGGGTTGCCCAAAAGCGGTATATAAAGCGTACCCGGTAAAGCTTACAAGTAAACCAGATATAAAGATGGCGACTAGGGTTGCTATTTCCATTATTATAAAATTTCAAGATCACATACGGATCAATCAATCGTTTATATTATTATAACCGGAATGGTATACAAAGTCAATAGATCTCAATGAATACAATCAGATTTATGGCTACACAAACCGTTGAGGGTAGTTCTAGATCTCGTCCAAAACCTACTACCGTGGGGGCTTTATTGAAACCCTTGAATTCGGAATATGGTAAAGTAGCTACCGGATGGGGAACTACTCCTTTGATGGGAGTTGCAATGGCTTTATTTGCAATATTCCTATGTATTATTTTGGAAATTTACAATTCTTCTGTTTTACTGGATGGAATTTCAATGAATTAAATCCACAAGAAAATGAAATTCAAAAGAACCAGGAACAGGAAGTTCTAGTCTTTCAATAGAATACAAAATGAATTTTTCGGGTCCCGAATTCTATTTCTAACCCCCCTTTTGGTAGTTCAATCGCGGAATTTTTTTCTGTCTGTATTTCCGGAATATGAGTGTGTGACTTGTTATAATTGATCCTATTGATAATACAGAAAATGAGTCTGTCATCTTATCATGATGGAGATGGTTCTACCTCGTCGGATATTCATACTGGTATCTGGAACACGGAATATATAAAATATATCAATCAAGAAATATTTGAACTATGATTCATATTTAATATTCAGACCTCTCGATCGGATTCAAAAAAATTTGCTTTTCAAAGACAGAATTTAGAAGTTATAAATCGAAAGATTTTTCTTCTTTCAAACTCCTGTTTATGCCTATTTTGTTTAATCAACAGACAATTTTTTTGTATTTTTAGTCATTATACCTATCCTATTGATTGAATAAGCGATGATCCAGTGGTTCTTACTCAAGGAATCTTTGGGCTTAGCTTTGGGGTTTTATTGAATCATCGTGGTTCTAGTATGAATCTGGGGTTTCAATCGATTCTATAGGGTCTTAACAAGAGAAATTCCTATTAATGATAAAAAAATAGTAAAAGCCACATTACACACAATAAAAAAATAGGGAAAGAGAATATTCAAGAGGCCTGTAGTAACAATCAACATAAAGACGAATGAGCCGACTTGATATTTTGGCATTATCACCACAAAGAAGAACTTTCGGATTTTTATTCCCTCCTATCTTCCGAAAAGAGAAAATCCGGGATTAATAAGTTTCAAACTTTCTATTCTATTATATATCCCTTTCAATCAGTATTTGGGTGTCTGCTTGAGCTGTACGAGATGAAATTCTCATATACAGTTCTTAGAGGGGGAATTCACGTGGTTTACCTATCTCAATAAAGTCTATGATTGGTTCGAAGAACGTCTCGAGATTCAGGCGATTGCAGATGATATAACCAGTAAATATGTTCCTCCTCATGTGAACAT